TCTTTCTAAATGTTTCAAAAGAAAAAAAAAAATGGGTTATTAAAAATATTCTATTTCTAAAAAAAATAATAAAAGAACTTTCAAAAACAAAAATGAACCCAATTCTATTAGTTGGATTAAGAGAAACAGAACTATATGAATTAAGTGAAAGCAAAAAAGAAAAAAATTTGATAATCGAAAACGAGCTAATTCATAAACCGTCCATTAACATTCAATCTACAAATTGGACAACTTTTTCATTAACAAAAAAAAAAATACAAGATCTAACTAATAGAACAAACATAACCATAAATCAAATACAAAAAATTTCAAAAGACAACAAAAAAGGATTTATAAGCCCACATAGAAATATTAGTTCTAACAAAATGAGTTATAATGATAAAAGATTGAAATCACCAAAAAAGATTTTGCAGCTATTAAAAAGAAGAAATGTTCGACTAATCCGTAAATCAAATTATTTTATAAAATTTTTCATTGAAAGAATATATAGAAATATCTTTTTATTTATCAATAATATTCCTAGAATAAATGCACAACTTTTTTTTTATTTTTTTGAATCATTCAAAAAAATTTTTAATAAAAACAGTTCCTATAACAACTATATTTACAATAATGAAACAAATCAAGAAAGAAGTGATAAAACAAATCAAAAAATAACGCAGTTTATTTCGACTATAAAAAAGTCACTTTCTAATATTAATAATAAGAACTTGAAAAGTTTTTGTAATTTATCTTATTTGTCACAAGCATATGTCTTTTACAAATTATCACAAAGTCCGGGTTTGAACTTTTTTAATTTATATAAGTTAAGATTAAGACCTGTCTTTCAATATAATGGAGCTTTTCTTTTTCTTAAGAATAAAATAAAGGATTATTTTCTTGGAACACAAAAAATATTTTATGCCGAATTAAGACATAAGAACATCCCCAATTATGAAATAAATCAATGGAAAAATTGGTTATTAAAAGGTTATTATCAAAATAATTTATCTCAGTTTAGATTAGTACCACAAAAAGATAAAAATATAGTAAATCAACGCTCTATAGCTCAAAATAACCATTTAAACAAATATGATCCATATGAAAAAAACCCATTAATTAACTTCGAAAAAAAAAATCTTAAAAAAAAATATAGATATAATCTTTTATCATATAATTTTATTAATTATAAAGATAAGAAAAACTCATTTATTTATGGATTACCATTAGAAGTAAATCATAACCAAGAGATTTTTTATAATTACAACAAACATAAACGAAAATTATTTAATATGCTGGTAAGTATCCCTATCAATAATTATCTAGTAAAAGATAATATTATAGATATAAAGAAGAATCCGGATAGAAAAAAATTTGATTGGATAATTCTCAATTTTTGTCTTAAAAAGAAAACGGATATTAGGGCCTGGATCAATATGGATACTGACGCCAACAGTAATAAATATACTAAAACTAGGGCTAATAATTATCAAATAATTGATAAAATCGACAAGAAAAATCTTTTTTATCCCATGAGTCATCAAAATCAAGAAATGAACCCATCCAAAAAAAAACTTTTTGATTGGATGAGAATGAATGAAGAAATACTAAGTTGTCCCATATCGAATCTGGAACTTTGGTTTTTCCCAGAATTTTTGATACTTTATACTTCGTATAAGATTAAACCATGGTGCATACCAATCAAATTTCTCCTTTTAAATCTTAATGTAAATGAAAATTCCAATGAAAATAAAAAAACGACTGGAAAGAAAAAAAGAGATATTTTTATATCAATATTTTCAAATGAAAAAAAATATCTTGAATTAGAAAAACAAAATCAAGAAGAAAAAGAATGCGGAATCAAAACAGATTTTGAATCAACTCTCTCAAACCAAGAAAAAGATATTGAAGAAAATTATGCGGTATCAAAAATGAAAAAAAAGAAAAAACAATCCAGGACCAACATGGAAGCGGAGTTTGATTTCTTACTAAAAAGATATTTGCTTTTTCAATTGAGATGGGACCATTCTTTAAATAAAAAAATAATCGATAACATCAAAGTATATTGTTCCCTGCTTAGACCGATAAACCTAAGAGAAATTACTATAGCGTCTATTCAAAGGAGAGAAATAAATCTGGATCTTATAATGATTGAGAAAAATTTCACTCTTACAAAATTGATTAAAAAGGGAATATTACTTATCGAACCAGTTCGTCTGTCTATAAAAAATGAAGGACAATTTATTATGTATCAAACTATAGGTATTTCGTTGGTTCATAAAAGTAAGCACACAATTAATCAAAGATACCGAGAAAAAGTACATGTTGATACGAAGAATTTTGATGAATTCATTCCAAAACAGCAAAAGATGACTGAAAATAGAGACAAAAATCATTATGATTTGTTTGTTCCTGAAATTATTTTATCCCCTAGACATCGTAGAGAATTGAAAATTCTAATTTGTTTCTATTCTAGGAATAGAAATGGTATGTCTAGCAATGCATTTTTTTGTAATGAAAATAAGGTAAAGAACCCTGTTTTGAATAAAAGCAAAATAAATCAAAACACACTAATTAAATTAAATTTCTTTCTTTGGACTAATTATCGATTAGAAGATTTCGCTTGTATGAATCGCTATTGGTTTGATACCAATAATGGCAGTCGTTTCAGTATGGTAAGGATACATATGTATCCGCAATTTAAAAATGAAATTAACCGTGTACTGAAAAAAAGTAAAATACGGATTGATTTTATTTTCCGAACTATATTGCATATATGAAGACAAAGAGATACACGCCTATATTGTTTTACATTTCATTATGATATATGATACTAATTCAATGACATATCAATATCTAAAAATGATGCAAAAATCTTCTTAGTTTATTTTTAAATTTTAGGTATAATTTTTTTATCTTTTGTGAATGCAGACAATTATCTTTTTGTTTATCTATTCGAATCCAATTTTGAAATTGAGAATTATTAATGAGAATTATTAACAAAATTAAGATTATTGTGTATGCCAAATTAAAAAAAAAATGAATAGTATTATTATTATTGATCAATAAAAATATCTAGCAAAGCAATAAAGGCCGGTGGGGGGTAAGATTTCATTTTATGGTAAAAAAGTCATTCATCTCGGTTATTTCACACGAAGAAAAAGAAGAAAACAGGGGTTCTGTTGCATTTCAAATACTAAGCCTCACTAATAGGATACGAAAACTTTCTTCACATTTGGAATTGCACAGAAAAGACTATTTATCTCAGAGAGGCCTCCGTAAAATTTTGGGAAAACGCCAAAGGATGCTGTCTTATTTGTCAAAGAACAATAAAATACGTTATAAAGAATTAATTAATCAGTTAGATATTCGGGAATCAAAAACGCGTTAATTTGAATTTGAAGAGACGTTTTGAATTATTGAATTATTTGATTTATTAGATCTTGACTTTTTTATTTTAATGAACTTATTTTCGCTTTTCAGTAATTCATGAAAGAATGAATCGAGGAAAAAGAAAAACTTATGACTATAACTATAGCAGCTCCAAGAAAAGATCTCATGATCGTAAATATGGGTCCCCACCACCCATCAATGCATGGTGTTCTTCGACTCATCATTACTCTCGATGGCGAAGATGTTATTGACTGTGAACCAATATTAGGCTATTTACACCGAGGAATGGAAAAAATTGCGGAAAACCGAACAATTATACAATATTTGCCTTATGTAACACGTTGGGATTATTTAGCTACTATGTTCACAGAAGCAATAACCGTAAATGGACCGGAGTTGTTGGGAAATATCCAAGTGCCTAAAAGAGCCAGCTATATCAGAGCAATTATGTTGGAGTTGAGTCGTATAGCTTCTCATTTGTTATGGCTTGGTCCTTTTCTGGCAGATATTGGGGCGCAGACTCCTTTCTTCTATATTTTCAGAGAAAGAGAATTAGTATATGATCTATTTGAAGCTGCCACCGGTATGAGAATGATGCATAATTATTTTCGTATCGGAGGAGTAGCGGCTGATTTACCTCACGGCTGGATAGATAAATGTTTAGATTTTTGCGATTATTTTTTAATAGGAGTTACTGAATATCAAAAACTTATTACCCGAAATCCTATTTTTTTAGAACGAGTTGAGGGAGTAGGCATTATTGGTAGAGAGGAAGTAATAAATTGGGGTTTATCAGGACCAATGCTACGAGCTTCTGGAATACAATGGGATCTTCGTAAAGTTGATCATTATGAATGTTACGACGAATTTGATTGGGAAGTACAGTGGCAAAAAGAAGGAGATTCATTAGCTCGTTATCTAGTCCGAATTGGTGAAATGACAGAATCCATAAAAATTATTCAACAGGCTCTAGAAGGAATTCCGGGGGGGCCATATGAGAATTTAGAAATCCGATACTTTGATAGAGAAAGGAATCCAAAATGGAATGATTTTGACTATCGATTTATTAGTAAAAAACCCTCTCCTACATTTGAATTGCCGAAACAAGAACTCTATGTGAGAGTTGAAGCCCCAAAGGGAGAATTAGGAATTTTTTTGATAGGGGATCAGAGTGGTTTTCCTTGGAGATGGAAAATTCGCCCGCCGGGTTTTATCAATTTGCAAATTCTTCCTCAGTTAGTTAAAAGAATGAAATTGGCTGATATTATGACAATACTAGGTAGCATAGATATCATTATGGGAGAAGTTGATCGTTAAAATGATAATTGATACAACAAAAGTACAAGATATTAATTCTTTTTCTAGATTCGAATTTTTAAAAGAGACCTATGGAATTATATGGACCCTTATTCCTATTTTTACTCCTGTATTGGGAATCACAATAGGTGTACTAGTAATTGTATGGTTAGAAAGAGAAATATCCGCAGGGATACAACAACGTATTGGACCTGAATACGCCGGACCTTTGGGAGTTCTTCAAGCTTTAGCGGATGGAGCAAAGCTGCTTTTCAAAGAAAATCTTTTTCCATCTAGAGGAGAAACTCGTTTATTCAGTATCGGACCATCCATTGCGGTCATATCCATTTTAGTAAGCTATTCGGTAGTTCCTTTTGGTTCTCACCTTGTTTTAGTGGATCTCAATCTCGGTGTTTTTTTATGGATTGCCATCTCAAGTATTGCTCCCATTGGCCTTCTTATGTCAGGATACGGTTCAAATAATAAATATTCTTTTTTAGGCGGTCTACGAGCTGCTGCTCAATCGATTAGTTATGAAATACCATTAACTTTATGTGTATTATCAATATCTCTACGTGTGATTCGTTAAGACAGAAATTGTTCTCTATTTCTTCCTTTATAGGAAAAAGGCGGAATGAATTGAGTAAATATCTTCATTTTTTATTCATTATTTGGATGGATGAACTAAATCAGATAGTTATATGAGTGAAAGAAAACAGCTTTTATAATATATAAATTGGCAGTAAAAAAATTGAGTCTCATTTTCTATGTATAAGAGTTAAAGTAAAGAGTTGAGCGGAAATAAACATAAGCATAAGAAAGCGTTTGCCCCAAGATTAGGTGATTAGTCATCCTGACTTGAAGCGGGTTCAAAAGATCAACCATATTGAGTTTTCACTATCGTTTGTATGTATTCTCATACATGTATTACCTTAACGGATGATTGAACAAAAACGAGTGGATGGTTAGAAACACCAAGATACACAACGGATTAGTAATGGAGATTATGTAAAAGAATATTTCTGCATAATATACAAAGAATATTAATTGGGGCTTTACGTTGGTAGAAATGATCAGGCAGTACTCCCGACGATTCCGATCCAGAGTATGCTCCTATTCGTCGATTAAATAAATGACTATTGTAAACGAAATAATCCTTTACTTTTTTTTTGTAAGTTCCCCCCCTTTTTTTCCAGAAAGAGAAAGAAGAATAGAAACGAAAAAAAAAAGATCTTTTTTATTCTTTACTGTATACTTTTATCCTTTCCTTTCTATATCCAAATTTATATAAAGAGAATTCGTATCAGAATTTATGAATTAATGTATATATATATATAATTCTTTTTCGTAAGTGAAAAGGACGAGTTTTTTTATATTTTTACAAATTACAAAGAGTATTTGATTGAAGAATTAAGTTATTACTTAACAACGAAAAATTGAAATGATTATTGAAATTTTGAAATTAAAGGATGAGATCAATTCAGAAGTACTTTATTTTTATTTTTTTAATAATTATATAATTATTAAAGCAGAACAGACAGAATTAAATTGGTCTAATTCGGGATCGTATGATAAATTTTCACCTTATCTATCTTATAAATATATCAAGATAAAATAATATTGGCCCGATCCTTAGATTTATTTAAGGTCCTCAAGGAGCCGTATGCGGTGAAAATCTCATGTACGGTTCTGGAATAGCGATGGTAACAGTGATGGTATCGCCGACTATGATTATCTAATAGTTCAAGTACAGTTGATATAGTTGAGGCACAATCAAAATATGGTTTTTGGGGATGGAATTTGTGGCGTCAACCTATAGGGTTTATTATTTTTCTAATTTCTTCCCTAGCAGAATGTGAAAGATTACCCTTTGATTTACCAGAAGCAGAAGAAGAATTAGTAGCAGGGTATCAAACCGAATACTCAGGTATCAAATTTGGTTTATTTTACGTTGCTTCCTATCTAAACCTATTAGTTTCTTCATTGTTTGTAACAGTTCTTTACTTGGGTGGTTGGAATATCTCTATTCCGTACATATTTGTTTTTGATTTTTTTGAAATAAATAAAACATATGATGTTTTTGAACCGACAATTGGTATGTTTATTACATTAGCTAAAACTTTTTTGTTCTTGTTCATTCCTATCACAACAAGATGGACTTTACCTAGGCTAAGAATGGACCAGCTATTGAATCTTGGATGGAAATTTCTTTTACCTATTTCTCTCGGCAATCTATTATTAACAACTTCGTCCCAACTCTTTTCACTGTAAAAGAACATGATATCCTATATTCTCAACTTGGATGAAATAAGAGAAATAAACAAACATAAAATTATTCATATATATTCACGATATGTTCCCTATGATAACCGGGTTCATGAATTATGGTCAACAAACAGTACGAGCTGCAAGGTACATAGGTCAAAGTTTCATGATTACCTTGTCCCACGTAAATCGTTTACCCATAACTATTCAATATCCTTATGAAAAGGTAATTGCTGCGGAGCGTTTCCGCGGTCGAATCCATTTTGAATTTGATAAATGTATTGCTTGTGAAGTATGTGTTCGTGTATGTCCTATAGATCTGCCCGTCGTTGATTGGAAATTGGAAACTGATATTCGCAAGAAACGATTACTTAATTACAGTATTGATTTCGGAATCTGTATATTTTGTGGTAACTGTGTTGAGTATTGTCCAACAAATTGTTTATCAATGACTGAAGAATATGAGCTTTCTACTTATGATCGTCACGAATTGAATTATAATCAAATTGCCCTGGGTCGTTTACCAATGTCAGTAATTGACGATTATACAATTCGAACAATTCTGAATTCTCCTCAAATAAAAAAATAAGTAAATCCTTGATTAAAGAAAAATTTTGAATCACTAAGGTTCATTAAAGAAATGAGTTTTTTCATTTTGTTTGGTCTGAATAACTACAAATCTCAACTGTTGATTGGTTGGTAATAAGTACGTCTTAATTTGGATTCAAAGAATTGAAAATTCATTAATTAATATATTTGATTTGACATTATTTCGAAATGTATAGTTTCAGATTCTAACTACTCTATTCAGATAAAACATAAAATTAGTTCAATAACAGTACCCCACATTAATTCATACCTCTTAGGATTTAATTCAATTAGAAATTTATTACGAATCATCAACAATTTTTTCTGGTCTGGTCTCAATAAGGTCATGAAAAACATTTCAATTTATTTATCTCTTATTTTACATATAATGGATTTGCCTGGACCAATACATGATTTTCTTTTACTCTTTCTGGGATTAGGTCTTATCTTAGGAGGTATAGGAGTAGTATTACTTACCAACCCAATTTATTCTGCCTTTTCGCTGGGATTAGTTCTTGTTTCTATATCCTTATTATATATTCTATCAAATTCATATTTTGTAGCTGCCGCACAACTCCTTATTTACGTGGGAGCTGTAAATGTTTTAATTATATTTGCTGTGATGTTCATGAATGGTTCAGAATATTACAAAGATTTTAATCTTTGGACCGTTGGGAATGGGTTTACTTTGCTTATTTGTACAAATATTTTTGGTTTACTAATAACTACTATTACGGATACATCATGGTACGGGATTATTTGGACTACAAGATCAAACCAGATTATAGAGCACGATTTGATAAGTAATAGTCAACAAATTGGAATTCATTTATCAACAGATTTTTTTCTTCCATTTGAATTCATCTCGATAATTCTTTTAGCCGCTTTGATAGGTGCAATTACCGTGGCGCGCCAATAATAAATCTATAAAATTGGTAACAGCAATCCAAATTAAACTTTATTCTGTGTTATCACTTTTATTTACTTTCAATTAGAATTTAAAATTGTTTATGTTTAAAATCTAAAATCGAAATTCTTTAACTTATTCGATCTATTACCAATATATTTCTTTATTCCGTACTTTTTATATTATAGTCAATTGAATCCTTTCTATTATTGTTCATATTATATTGAAATGAATGAAAATTGATAAGGAGTTGGTCAATGATGCTGGAACATGTACTTGTTTTGAGTGCCTACTTATTTTCTATCGGTATCTATGGATTGATTACCAGCCGAAATATGGTTAGAGCTCTTATGTGTCTTGAACTTATACTGAATGCGGTTAATATAAATTTTGTAACATTTTCTGATTTTTTTGATAGTCGTCAATTAAAAGGAAATATTTTTTCCATTTTTGTTATAGCCATTGCAGCCGCTGAAGCCGCCATTGGACCAGCTATTGTTTCGTCAATTTATCGTAACAGAAAATCAACTCGTATCAATCAATCGAATTTGTTGAATAAGTAGTATGAATGATAAGTATCATTAACCACACAAATTAGAATATTCATAAATTCGACTTAGTGTGTCTTATACATAATGTATGATCATGTTTGCGAAAATATAAGAAATTAAAGTATCTTGGTTCTCTCCCATGAGTTGATCCGGAAGTAGATTGATTATAAAAATTCTGGTAAATCTAAACCATTGATTCGTCTGGTATCTAAATATATGAGTCATTTACATATAAGTTGACTAGATCGAAAATTTATTATTAAAAAAAAATTATAGATCCAATGTCACATTCAGTAAAGATTTATGATACGTGTATAGGGTGTACTCAATGTGTCCGAGCTTGTCCCACAGATGTATTAGAAATGATACCTTGGGATGGGTGTAAAGCTAAACAAATTGCCTCTGCTCCAAGAACAGAGGACTGTGTGGGTTGTAAAAGATGTGAATCTGCCTGTCCAACGGATTTCTTGAGTGTTCGAGTTTATTTGTGGCATGAAACAACTCGAAGTATGGGTCTAGCTTATTGATACGTTCCAAAAAACCCTACTTGAATACGACTACATTTTATTTTTTTACCTTTACCGACAAAAACCCGTGCTCAAAATAATATTTTGAGCACGGGTTTTTATGGTCCATTTTTCTGGTCCAAGTATATCTTGTTTTTACCACGAATTATTTTCCTTGGTTAACGATAATTATAGTTTTGCCAATATTTGCGGGTTCCCTAATTGTCTTTCTTCCTCATAGAGGAAATAAGGTAATTAGGTGGTATACTCTTTGTATATGTATAATCGAACTCCTTCTAACAACCTATGCATTTGGCTATCATTTCCAATTGAACGATCCATTAATCCAACTGACAGAGGATTATAAATGGATCGATTTTTTTGATTTTTCCTGGAGATTGGGAATAGATGGAATTTCGATAGGACCTATTTTGCTGACGGGGTTTATCACTACTTTAGCTACTTTAGCGGCTCGGCCAGTTACTCGGGAATCCCGAGTATTCCATTTCCTGATG